GGCAAAAAAATGTTGGATTTTTTAGCATTGAGAATTTGACGATAATTTTAATAGAACCTTTTAGGCTAATTTTTTTAAAAAATTTTCCGGTGGGGTAATGTGACATGTATATATATATATATATAATGCGGATGGCTAACCCATATCTCAACTTGTTAGCCCGCACGCTCTCGAACCTTCCTTGCTTTTGGGGTTTGACAAGGAGAACAGGATTTGCTGAGTGTAGGGGGGTAGGGGGGTTTGTCGCGCAAACCGATAAAGAGGGGGCATCTATATATAGGTAAGTTGAAGAAAGCGTTAATGTGTTATGCACCTGAGATATTAATATGTAATACTTCAGTTATGTCATTTAATAATGAACCTACTTTAACTAATACAAGGAAATGTACAACCTTAATATAATATTTGTGCCTGCACTCTGAAATGCAAGGTGAATGGCTACCAAAAAGAGAACCCCTATGCATATAAATGAATGCCCGGCATGTGGGGTTAATGCGGAGTATGTACTCACTTCATTTAACCGTATGCAAGACATTATAAGAGGGTGGAATATGGGTAACGTATCCCTGAAAGAGAAACCAGATGCAAGGAATAATTCACTAAATACCACTTCTTCAATTATTGTCCGTGATTTTATCATTAATAATATGCCTATGATGAACCGGTTGGTGGGCTCTCAGCTGTTTAAGTTAATACTATGGGGATATATGTTAATATGGTTTATGCACGTCTTAACTGTTAGTACTTGCTTTTAGGTTATTGTCCGTGATTTTATCATTAATAATATGCCTATGATGAACCGGTTGGTGGGCTCTCAGCTGTTTAAATTAATATTATGGGGATATATGTTAATATGGTTTATGCACGTCTTAACTGTTAGTACTTGCTTTTAGGTTAAAATAAACGTATGGTGATAATACATAGATGTATAACACCCATAATATTTAATATACTTGAAATAAGATATATGTTGAATTTTAGTAATATGGTTTATGTACACCTTAATTATTAGTACTTGCTTTTAGGTTAAAATAAGCGTATGGTGATAATACATAGATGTATAACACCCATAATATTTAATATACTTGAAATAAGATATATGTTGAATTTTAGTAATATGGTTTATGTACACCTTAATTATTAGTACTTGCTTTTAGGTTAAAATAAATGTATGGTGATAATACATAGACATGTCTTCAGTATGAACCACCTTAATATAATATTTGTGCCTGCACTCTGAAATGCAAAGTGAATGGTTACCAAAAAGAGAACCTCTATGCATATAAATGAACGCCCGGCATGTGGGGTTAATGCGGAGTATGTACTCACTTCATTTAACCGTATGCAAGACATTATAAGAGGGTGGAATATGGGTAACGTATCCCTGAAAGAGAAACCAGATGCAAGGAATAATTCACTAAATACCACTTCTTCAATTATTGTCCGTGATTTTATCATTAATAATATGCCTATGATGAACCGGTTGGTGGGCTCTCAGCTGTTTAAATTAATATTATGGGGATATATGTTAATATGCTTTATGCACGTCTTAACTGTTAGTACTTGCTTTTAGGTTAAAATAAACGTATGGTGATAATACATAGATGTATAACACCCATAATATTTAATATACTTGAAATAAGATATATGTTGAATTTTAGTAATATGGTTTATGTACACCTTAATTATTAGTACTTGCTTTTAGGTTAAAATAAACGTATGGTGATAATACATAGATGTATAACACCCATAATATTTAATATACTTGAAATAAGATATATGTTGAATTTTAGTAATATGGTTTATGTACACCTTAATTATTAGTACTTGCTTTTAGGTTAAAATAAGCGTATGGTGATAATACATAGATGTATAACACCCATAATATTTAATATACTTGAAATAAGATATATGTTGAATTTTAGCAATGTGGTTCATATGTCCCCTAATTTTTAGTACTTGCTTTTAGGTTAAGATAACCGTGTGATTAAAACGTCGATATGTATTGATACATATACCATATACACTGAGGGTCGCGGGCCGCGGGGTGCGGGCTGCGATCAGACGATAGTTTAATTTAGAATCCTGGCTTTGGGAGCCAGGGGTGGGAGTTAAAATCTCTTTCTTCTGGGCGCTAGGAGGGGATTTAACCCTCGATCTTCGGATTACAAGACCGATGCTTTCACGCTAAGCTACTAGGGCAGGCTCATTTTAATGTCTTATTTTCTAATCATCCTGCCAGTGGTGTGAGGACGAGAAAGAGTGCAAAGTATAAAATTGACGCTACTTGGCCAATAATAATGTATGGGTGTTCTACGGGCATGCCTCCAATTCATGTCAAAATAAGTATGTCTGCCACAAGGGTCCAGAATAAAAATTGGGTTAATGGGCGGAAGGTTAGTCCCCGTTGTTTTGAGGTGTGTAAGATAGGGACAACTATTAGCACCAAGATACTAAACAGTAGTGCAAGGACGCCTCCTAACTTGTTGGGAATAGACCGTAAGATAGCATAGGCAAACAAGAAATACCACTCTGGTTGAATATGGGGTGGGGTGACCAGGGGATTTGCAGGGGTAAAATTTTCCGGGTCACCTAGTAGGCTTGGTGAAAACAGGGTTAGTGATGTAAGGGCTAGTAGTATCACTACAAATCCTAGAAGGTCTTTATAAGAAAAATATGGGTGAAAAGAAATTTTATCTGCATCTGAATTTAAGCCAGCGGGGTTATTCGAGCCCGTCTCGTGTAAAAACAATAAGTGCAGGACGGTTGCCCCTGCAATAACAAACGGGAATAGGAAGTGAAACGCGAAGAACCGTGTGAGGGTTGCATTATCTACTGAGAAGCCGCCCCAGATCCACTGAACTAATATGTCTCCTATATAGGGGACTGCTGACAATAAATTTGTAATTACTGTGGCACCCCAAAAAGACATTTGGCCCCAGGGAAGGACGTAGCCTACAAAGGCTGTTATTATAACCAGGAGGAGGAGAACTACACCGATATTCCAGGTTTCTTTATAAAGATACGAACCATAATAAAGACCTCGGGCAATATGCATATAAATACAAATAAAGAAGAATGATGCTCCGTTGGCGTGTATGTTTCGGATCAGTCAACCATAATTAACGTCTCGGCAGATGTGGGTGACCGATGAAAATGCGGTTGAGATATCAGATGTGTAATGTATGGCCAGAAATAATCCGGTGAGAATTTGGGTAATTAAACATAGGCCTAGAAGGGAGCCAAAGTTTCAGAGTGCAGAAATATTGGACGGTGTGGGGAGGTCGACGAGTGCGCCGTTGGCGATTTTTATTAGTGGATGAGTCTTTCGTAGGCTTGCCATTAGATGTTCTTGTAGTTGAAGTACAACGGTGGTTCTTCAAATCGTAGGTCTCGGTTAAAATCCGAGCAAGAACCATGACCTATTTTTTGTTTATATTATTAATGGCCTTAGTTGTGGGGCTAATTGCAGTTGCGTCTAACCCTACGCCTTATTTTGCTGCGCTGGGTTTAGTTGTGGCAGCAGGGGTTGGTTGTGGAATATTGGTGGGTTGCGGGGGGTCCTTTCTATCACTGGTGCTCTTTCTTATCTACCTTGGTGGAATGCTTGTGGTATTTGCTTACTCCGCAGCGCTGGCCGCTGAGCCTTACCCCGAGGCTTGAGGAAGTCGTTCAGTAGCCGGGTACGTCTTAATTTATTCGGTAGGGGTATTACTGGCCGGGGGACTATTTTGAGGGGGGTGATATGAAAACACTTGAATCATTATTGATGGTTTAAAAGAGTTTTCCCCTCTGCGGGGGGATGTTGGGGGTGTAGCTATAATGTACTCTTTTGGGGGAGTAATATTAGTAGTTTGTGCATGGGTATTACTTCTAACATTACTTGTAGTATTAGAGCTCACTCGGGGGTTAAGTCGTGGGACGTTACGGGCGGTTTAAATGAGAACTAGTAAGAGGGCTAGGGCTATAGTTAAGAGAAAGATGGTTAAGTATGTTTTAATTATACCTGGTGTGATATCATTTAGCATTTTTGCTAACATTATTTGCGTAAGTGTAAAGCTTTTTGGGCCCGTCTGCTGAAGTCATGTTTGGTCAAACTTAGTGGCGGCTGTTTGTCCTAAAGTTAGGTTAGCTTTTGGGGAAAGCCGGTGTATTAACGCAGGAAAGTACCCTAGCATATTGGAGAAATGATGTGTGGATATTTTAGGGGTAATCTTGCCCGGCTTGTTAGTCATTGCCGTAAGCTCTATAGCCACTAGAAGTCCAATAATAGTTACGACAAGCGCCGCGATTTTTAGAATTGGGGGTATTGTTATAACGGGCGTTTTTAAGGGCAGGAGGTTATATGTAATAATTAATCCGGCAATAATACTTCCCCAGGCAAGTCGCTTAATTGGATTAATTACTTGGGGGCTATTTTCGTTAATAGGGGATAAGGCCAGAAATCGGGGGGAGCCCATAGTTACGAAATACACAACTCGGAAGCTGTAAACTGCGGTGAATGAGGTGGCAACTAGTGTTAAAGTCAAGGCTCAGGCGTTAAGGTAGGAGATGTTTAGGGCTTCAATAATAGCATCTTTCGAGAAGAACCCGGCTAGGAAGGGGGTGCCCGTTAGTGCCAGGCTGCCCATTGTAAGACAAGTGGAAGTAGTGGGTATGAGTTTGAAGAGGCCCCCCATCTTTCGAATATCCTGCTCATCATTTAGGCTATGAATAATTGAGCCGGAGCAGAGGAAGAGCATAGCTTTAAAGAAGGCGTGTGTACAAATATGGAGGAATGCTAGTTGTGGCTGATTTAATCCAATTGTAACTATTATTAGTCCCAGTTGACTTGATGTTGAGAAAGCTACAATTTTCTTAATATCATTCTGGGTTAGTGCACAGGTAGCTGTAAATAAAGTGGTTAGTGCGCCCAGGCATAAGCAGGTTGTTAACGCTAACTCATTATTTTCTATAAGGGGATGAAGGCGAATTAATAGGAAAATCCCGGCAACAACCATAGTACTGGAATGGAGTAGGGCTGAAACTGGTGTGGGGCCCTCTATGGCGGAAGGGAGTCATGGGTGTAGGCCAAATTGGGCCGATTTCCCTGTTGCGGCTAGGATAAGTCCTATGAGGGGCATTGTTATGTTGAAGTTTTTTGATAAGAGGGTGATTTGTGGAATATCTCAAGAATTTATATTTATTGCGAATCAAGCTATAGCTAAAATTAATCCAATATCCCCCACACGATTATAAATAACTGCTTGGAGGGCCGCTGTGTTGGCGTCTGCTCGGCCGTGTCATCAACCAATAAGGAGGAAAGACATAATACCAACACCTTCCCAGCCAATAAATAGTTGAAACATATTATTTGCTGTAACCAAAACAATTATAGCTACTAAGAACAGAAGGAGATATTTGAAGAATCGATTTATGTTCGGGTCGGAGTGCATATATCACAGTGCAAATTCTAAAATTGATCAGGTGACGTATAGGGCAATAGGAATGAAGATAAGGGAATAGTGGTCAAATTTAAAGCTAATATTTGTATCAAATATTTGTGTATTTATTCAGTGCCAGTCTGTAACGATGGTCTCTGTTCCTTGACTTAAAAAAATTAGAAGCGGTAATAAGCTAACGAAAAATGCGGTACTGACGGCAGTTTTGACGTGTGTGCCTGCCCATTCTTGTTCTTGGGTTTCTGGGTTTATTGCGGTTAGTAGCGGGAAAACAAGGATGGCGATGACTAAAATAAGTGAGGATGTCATAATTAGGGCTATAGGGGACATAGCTTCTGCTTGGATTTGCACCAAGAGTCTCTGGTTCCTAAGACCAATGGATGAGCTGTTATCCTTCAGAGGCGTAAGGAAGCCGGGGATTTTAACCCCGGCACATAAGTATTAGCAGTACTTACTGATTTCTATCCTTCCTCGGTGAGTAAGGGGATTCTAACCCCTGTCTTTAGAATCACAATCTAATATTTTTATTAAACTATACTTACTAGTAACATCATCCTCATATGAGCTCTGGTTTCACTATAAGAAGGACTACCGGAAGAAGATGAAGGGTTATTAATAGGTGTTCCCGGGTGTGGAATGGTGGGAGCGCCATGATATGACTTGGTGCCGGACCGCGTTGGGATATCAGGAATATGTAGAGGGAATAACCTGCAGTAATTAGTGTTCCCAACCCTGTAAGTGCAATAGTTCATGGTGATCAACTAAATAAGGCGGTAATAATTATAAGTTCCCCTATTAGATTAGGGAGAGGGGGTAGTGCGAGGTTGGCTAAGTTGGCAGTAAATCATCACACTGCTGTTAGGGGGAAGATTATCTGTAGTCCTCGAGCAAGAATTATGGTCCGACTATGGGTTCGTTCATATGCCGTGTTGGCTAAACAGAATAGTATGGAGGACGCTAACCCATGGGCAATTATAAGAACAATTGCTCCCGAGAACCCCCAGGGGGTTTGAATAAGAATGCCCCCTGCTACGAGGCCTATATGGCTAACAGAGGAGTAGGCAATTAATGATTTGAGGTCTGTTTGCCGTAAGCAAATGGATCCTGTTATGATGATCCCTCATAATGCCAGAATAATAAAGGGATAAATTAAATCTTTAGAGAGGGGATCTAGTATAATTATCATCCGTATTATTCCGTACCCACCTAGCTTTAGTAAGACCGCTGCTAGTACTATAGAGCCTGCAATAGGGGCTTCCACGTGCGCTTTCGGTAACCAAAGGTGTACACCATACAGGGGTATTTTTACTAGAAAGGCAAGTAAACAGCCCGCTCATCAAATTTTATCCCCTCAGGTGTTTATCAATAGTGGCTGTGTATATTGAATTATTAATATTGATAAAGTTCCTGTGGATTGTTGAAGGAGAAGCAGGGCAACTAAAAGTGGTAAAGAGCCTGCTAAGGTATAAAATAGGAAATAGGTGCCGGCACTGAGACGTTCGGTCTGATTCCCCCAGCGGGTAATAATAATAAGGGTTGGGATAAGCGTGGCCTCAAATATAATATAAAAGAGCATAATTTCTGTGGCACCAAACGCTATAATCAGGAATGCCTGGAGGGAGGTAAGAAGTGTAATATAAAGGCGTTGTCGATTAATTGGCTCTGGATTAATATGATTTTGGCTGGCTAAAATTATTAAAGGGAGAAGTCAGCATGTTAACACTAAAAGGGGGGTGGATAGGGGGTCCGTGGCCAAATATAAGTTGGATGTGGCTCAACCAGTTTCTGATGACCATTTAAATCACATTAAGCTAACAAAGGCAATTGCAAGGGCATGGGCGCCCGTAGTTGTTCATAACCACTTGGGGGAGGTGAGTCAGATTGTTGGGAACAGCATAATAGTAGGAATTAATACTTTTAACATTGAAGTAAATTAAGGTTTTGTAGGCGGTCAGTGCCGTGGGTGCGAGCCGTGGCAACTAGAAGTGCAAGGCCTGCGCTTGCCTCACAGGCGGAGAAGGCTAGCAGAAGTATGGGGGCTGTTGAGAAGCTTGTTGCTTCAAATTGTAGTGTTCAGAGGGCTAGCGCAATAAATAAGGATAGTATTATTCCTTCCAAGCACAATAGCGCAGAAAGCAGGTGTGTACGATGGAATGCTAATCCCATAAGCCCTAAAATAAAGGCTGAACTAAAGCTAAAATGTGCGGGGGTCATAAGGGGGTCGTGGATTTAAACCACGGTTTTCTAAGCCGAAATTAGAGGTCTTTCTTGGACTAACTCCCTATTCTGCTCACTCTAGGCCTCCTTGGGTTCATTCATAAATTAATCCAAGGGTTAATAATATAAGGACTGTAGTGGCCCAAAAGAATGTCGCAGAGGGGTTGCAGAGCTGGTCTCCTCAGGGCAGGGGGAGGAGGAGGGCAATTTCTAGGTCAAATAAAAGAAACAGAATTGCTACCAAGAAGAATCGTAAGGAGAAAGGTAGACGGGCAGATCCTAGTGGGTCAAATCCGCACTCATATGGTGAGAGTTTCTCCGCATCTGGGCTTATCTGAGGTAATCAGAAGGACACAAGTGCTAAGATTGATGATAGGGCTGCTGTAATAGTAAAAATAGTTATAATTAGGTTCACTATCTTTCCTTGGGATTTAACCAAGACTGAATAATTGGAAGTCATTCGTACTAACTTAATACTAGAAAGATATGAGCCTCATCAATAAATAGATACGTAGAGGAATAGTCAAACTACGTCAACAAAGTGTCAGTATCAGGCAGCAGCTTCGAAGCCGAAGTGGTGTTCAGCTGTAAAGTGATATTGGACCTGGCGAAGGAAGCACACAGCTAAAAAGGTCGACCCAATAATTACGTGTAACCCATGAAACCCTGTGGCCACGAAAAATGTAGCGCCATATACGCCGTCTGCAATCGTGAAGGGTGCCTCATAGTATTCTATGGCTTGAAGGGCAGTGAAGTAAAGGCCTAGCAGAATTGTTAATCCGAGAGATTGAATGGTTTGCTTTCGCTCGCCTTCCATGATGCTGTGATGGGCTCATGTGACCGTTACCCCAGACGCTAATAACACTGCAGTATTGAGAAGGGGTACCTCAAACGGGTCGAGGGTGGTGATTCCCGTGGGCGGTCAGCAGCCCCCTAATTCAGGTGTTGGGGCTAGGCTCGAATGGTAAAAGGCTCAAAAGAAGCCCAGAAAAAAGAAGACCTCGGAGGTAATAAATAAAATTATTCCGTAGCGTAACCCTTTTTGTACTGGGGGTGTATGATGGCCTTGGAAGGTTCCTTCGCGAATAATGTCACGTCATCATTGGTATATTGTAAGAAGTAGAAGAACTAATCCAAGGGTTATCAGTATTATTGAGTGGAAGTGAAACCAGATAGCTAGGCCGGATGTTATTAATAGGGCACCGACGGCTCCGGTTAGTGGTCATGGGCTTGGATCGACCATATGATATGCATGTGCTTGGTGGGCCATTAGACGTTTTCCTGTAAATAAAGGCTAAGGAGTAACACGAATACGTAGGCTTGAATCATTGCAACTGCGACTTCAAGAAGTGTTAGCAGAAACAGAACAGCAGCAGTTAGGATTGCAACTGTTGGTATAACGGGTATTAATACAAATACGGCTGTAGCAATAAGTTGAATTAGTAGATGGCCTGCGGTTAAGTTGGCTGTGAGTCGAACTCCCAATGCCAGGGGGCGAATAAATAGGCTGATTGTTTCGATAACAATTAATACAGGGATCAAAGGGATAGGAGTACCTTCTGGTAAAAGATGGCCAAGAGCAACCGTTGGTTGATTTCGCATACCAATAATAACTGTGGCAAGTCACAGTGGTACAGCAAGCCCTAGATTAAGAGACAGCTGTGTTGTTGGTGTAAAGGTATACGGAAGAAGGCCGAGCATGTTAATAGTGATAAGGAATAATATTAAGGAGGTTAATAGTAACGCCCATTTATGTCCGCCTACGTTTAAAGGTATCATTAGTTGATTAATAAATCGGTTAATAAGTCATGTCTGAATAGCAATAAGTCGGTTATTTATTCAGCGAGACGGGGGTGTTGGAAATAACATTCACGGGAGTGTAAGCGCAACAGCAATGAGTGGAATACCTAGAAGGTAGGGACTTGCGAATTGATCAAAAAAGCTTACTATCATGGTCAGTCTCAGGGCTCAGTCTTATGCTTCTCTTCATTTATTGGGGTTGGCTCATTGGGTGTTAGGTGACTCCAGACTTTAGCTGGAACAACAATAAGGAACACTATTCATGAAAGTGCAAGAATTATAAATCAAGGATTGGGGTTAAGTTGAGGCATTTCACTAGAGGTGGTCGGTAATCACCAAACTTTGGCTTAAAAGGCCAACGCTTTGTCCAATAATTAGCTTTCTAGTGAGACGTCTTCTATTATTATTGCGGTTCAGGTTTCGAAATGTTCGAGTGGGACGGCTTCAACTACAATAGGTATAAAGCTGTGGTTGGCCCCGCAGATCTCAGAACATTGCCCGTAAAACACGCCGGCGCGAGAAGCAATAAAGGCAGTTTGGTTTAGTCGCCCGGGTACGGCGTCTATTTTTACGCCTAAAGAGGGGACTGCTCAGGAGTGTAATACGTCTTCGGCAGATACTAGTACGCGAATAGGCGCATCTGTAGGGACTACCATTCGGTGGTCTGTTTCTAGAAGTCGGAATTGGCCAGGCGTGAGGTCTTGGGTTGGGGTTATATAGGAATCAAATGTTAGGTTTTCATAATCAGTATATTCGTAACTTCAATATCATTGATGTCCCATAGCCTTGATTGTTAGGTGGGGGTCATTAATTTCGTCTATAAGATATAAAACCCGGATGGAGGGCATGGCAATTAAAACCAGGATAATGGCTGGTAAAGCTGTCCATATAATTTCAATTTCTTGGGAGTCTAAAATATACTTGTTGGTGAGTTCAGTTGTGACCATTGCAACAATAATGTAGAGCACCATAGTGCTAATTAGGTATACAATTATTAGGGCGTGATCATGGAAGTGGAGAAGTTCTTCTATAACAGGTGTTGCGGCGTCTTGGAATCCTATTTGTGCGGGGTGTGCCATTAAAGCCCTATGCTTAAGACATACAGGAGTTTAACCTGCAATTTCACCTCGACAAGGTGGTGTAATATTCATATTTTACTAATGTCTTATAAGAAAGTGACAGAGTGGTTATGTGACTGGCTTGAAACCAGTACATGGGGGTTCAATTCCTCCCTTTCTCGTTAGTTTGATTGAACTTGGACGAATGCTGGCTCTTCGAATGTATGGTAGGGTGGAGGGCAGCCGTGAAGTCATTCTACGTTCGTCATAGTTAATTCTACTGAGGATACTTCTCGTTTGGCGGAGAAGGCCTCTCAGAGAATAAACAGGAATATGATCACTGCTACTAGTGAGATGAGTGATCCAATAGATGACACGGTATTTCAAAGGGCGTAGGCGTCAGGGTAGTCAGAATACCGTCGTGGTATCCCTGCTAATCCTAGGAAGTGCTGTGGGAAAAATGTAAGATTAACACCAATAAATATTACACCAAAATGAATCTTTGTTCAAGTATCGTTTAGGGTATATCCTGAAAATAGTGGGAATCAATGTACGAAGGCTGCTATGATGGCAAATACGGCACCCATTGATAGAACGTAGTGGAAGTGGGCAACTACATAGTATGTGTCATGGAGAACAATATCAAGTGACGAGTTGGCTAAGACAATTCCTGTTAAGCCCCCTACGGTAAAGAGGAAAATAAATCCGAGGGCTCACAACATAGGGGTCTCTCATTTAATAGAGCCTCCATGCAGTGTAGCAAGTCAGCTAAACACTTTAACACCAGTAGGGATGGCGATGATTATTGTTGCAGATGTGAAATAGGCACGGGTGTCCACGTCCATTCCAACAGTGAACATGTGATGGGCCCACACGATAAATCCGAGAAGTCCAATAGCCATTATAGCTCAAACCATTCCTATATAGCCAAATGGTTCTTTTTTACCGGCGTAGTAGGCCACTACATGTGAGATGATACCAAATCCCGGTAGAATAAGAATGTAGACTTCTGGGTGCCCAAAGAATCAAAAGAGGTGTTGGTATAAAATTGGATCCCCTCCTCCTGCAGGGTCAAAGAATGTTGTGTTAAGATTACGATCTGTAAGAAGCATTGTAATTCCGGCAGCTAACACTGGCAGGGACAGTAGGAGTAGGACGGCTGTTACGAGTACAGCCCATACGAAGAGAGGGGTTTGATATTGGGAAATGGCTGGGGGTTTCATATTAATAATCGTAGTAATAAAGTTAACTGCCCCTAAAATTGATGATACACCTGCTAGATGAAGCGAGAAGATCGTAAGATCTACTGATGCCCCTGCATGGGCAAGGTTGCCTGCGAGTGGGGGATATACGGTTCAACCTGTCCCGGCCCCAGCCTCAACACCAGAAGAAGCTAGTAGAAGGAGGAATGATGGGGGTAGAAGTCAAAAGCTTATATTATTTATCCGGGGAAAGGCTATGTCAGGTGCACCAATTATTAGAGGTACAAGTCAGTTTCCAAATCCGCCAATAAGAATCGGCATGACTATAAAGAAAATTATTACGAAGGCATGGGCGGTAACAATAACATTATAAATTTGGCTATCACCTAAGAGTGATCCAGGCTGGCTTAGTTCGGCCCGAATAAGAAGGCTTAGGGCGGTCCCCACCATTCCGGCTCAGGCACCAAATACAAGATAAAGGGTACCAATGTCTTTGTGGTTTGTAGAAAAGAATCAGCGTGTAATTGCCACAGGTAGGGTAGCCGAGCGCCTAGGCGGTGGGTTGTAGCCCCGAAAACAGAGGTTCAAGTCCTCTTCCTACCACAGCCCCGTGGTGAAGAAGCACGTTGGATTGCAAATCCAGAGACGCAGAATAATACGCTGCCGGGGCTTTCCCCGCCTTACTAGGCTACGGCGGGGAGAGTAGATGGATGCTCGCTGGCTTGAGCACTTAGCTGTTAACTAAGAGTTTGTAGGATCGAGGCCTTCCCATCTAGAAAGGCCTTAGTTTAACAAAAACATTTGATTTGCAATCAGAAAATGCAAGGTAGATTCTTGTAGGTCTTATCAGGGAGTAGAAGATTCTCACTTCTGCTTAGAGCTTTGAAGGCTCTCGGTCTGGTGCTATCCTAAATCCCTAGGAGATTAGTGTTAGAATAGTGGGGGTCACAGGGAGGAGTGCTAGTGCTACCGTGGTGGAGAGGGCTAAGGGGAGGGAGATTTGGGTTACTTGGGCCCGCCAAGGGGTTGTTGAATTAAGGGTATTAGGGGCGATGGTAAGGGCCATAGCATAGCAGAGGCGTAAGTAAAAATATAGGCTCAAGAGGGCGGCAAGGGCTATAATTGTGGCGGTAAGGGGTAAGTCTTGCTTGGCTAGCTCTTGTAAAACGAGTAGCTTGGGTATAAAGCCGGTAAGTGGTGGTAGGCCTCCGAGTGACAATAATACAAGGGCAGTGGTTGTTACTAAAACAGGGTTCTTGCTTCAAGTGGTTGCGAGCGTACTAATTTTAGTTGCAGATATAGACTTAAGGGTAAGGAATGCTGCAGAAGTCATAAAAATATACGTTAGTAGTGCAAGCAGGGTAAGGTGGGGGGCGTACTGGAGGATAATAATTATCCAACCTATATGGGCGATTGAGGAATAGGCTAAGACCTTACGTAATTGAGTTTGGTTTAGTCCGCCTCAGCCGCCTACCAACGTAGATGTGAGGCCAAAGGCTGTTAACAGTAAGGGGTCAATGGCCGGGGCCACTTGAATAAGGAGGGCAAGTGGGGCAAGCTTTTGCCAGGTGGACAAAATTAACCCTGTTAACAGGTCAAGGCCCTGTATTACCTCAGGCATTCAGAAATGCATAGGTGCCAGCCCAATCTTGAGGGCTAAGGCGGCAATAATTATTGTGGCTGCAAAGGAGTCTGATATGTTATCAATATACCATGTCCCCGTGAGTCAGGCATTTGTTGTGCTTGCAAAGAGAATTAGTGCGGCGGCCGTGGCTTGGGTTAAAAAATACTTTGTGGCGGCCTCCACTGAGCGGGGGTGATGGTGTTGCGTTATTAAAGGGATAATCGCTAAGGTATTAATTTCTAATCCCATCCAAGCCAATAATCAGTGGGAGCCAGCAAAGGTAAGGGTAGTCCCTAGCCCAAGGCTAGATAAAAGGGTCGCAAGTACATAGGGATTCATTGATGAAGGAGGGAGTTTAACCATCATTTTTGGGGTATGGGCCCAAAAGCTTATTTAGCTGACTTCATCTTAGAAAGTGGTGTAAAGGAAGCACTAAGAGTTTTGATCTCTTGGGTATGGGTTCGACCCCCTTCTTTCTAAGAACTGAGGGGACTTCAACCCCTATTAATCACTCTATCAAAGTGGTCCTTAGGCGTTCGGGCACAGTTCCTAGACTACAGCTGTGGCGGAAGTCCCGCTAGTGCAATCGGGAGTGAAATATGTCACAGCACAAGCGCTAGCGTTAGGGGAAGAAAGTTCTTTCATACAAGATGTATAAGTTGATCATATCGGAATCGGGGATAAGAGGCCCGGACTCAAAGGAACAGAATAGACAGCAAGGAGGCCTTAACCATAAGACCAATGGTTAGCAGCTCTGGTATGTTTGGATAGTGAGATGGGCCCAGAAACAGCACGGCTGATAGGGTATTCATTATTAGAATATTGGCGTATTCGGCAAGGAAAAACAACGCAAAGGGTCCGCCTGCATATTCTACATTAAAACCTGAGACTAGCTCTGACTCGCCTTCTGTTAAATCAAAAGGTGCCCGGTTGGTTTCTGCTAGTGTTGAGATATATCACATTGCGGCCAAGGGCCATGCAGGAATCAACAGTCAGATTGCTTCTTGGGCTACATTCATAGTACGAAGGGTATATGCCCCAGAGAAGACAATGAGCGAAAGTAGAATTAGTCCTAGGCTTACTTCATATGAGATGGTTTGGGCTACTGCCCGTAGGGCACCAATGAGGGCATATTTTGAGTTAGATGCTCAACCTGAGCCAAGAATTGCATAGACTGCAAGGCTTGATAGAGCTAAAATGAACAAAATACCCAGGTTAAGGTCAATAATGGGGTGAGGTATGGGGATCGGTGCCCAGAGCGTCATGGCTAATGTCAATGCAAGAATGGGGGTGGCTAAAAAGAGGAAGGGGGATGCGGTGGAAGGGCGGACTGGTTCCTTAATAAATAACTTCAGACCATCGGCGAAGGGTTGGAGGAGCCCATAAGGCCCTACTACATTGGGCCCCTTTCGTAGTTGTATATAGCCTAATACTTTCCGCTCAAGGAGAGTTAGGAAGGCTACAGCGAGGAGGACCGGTACAATATAAGAAAGGGGACTAATCAGGCGGGTTATTAGGACATCAAGCATAAACTGGGGAGAGGATTTGAACCTCTGATTTAAAGGGCTTAGGCCTTTCGCAATTTACCATGCTCTGCCACCCCAGCAACCCTTATTTTGGGTAATAGGGCTTTAGCCCTCCCTTTATCTAATTTATTTGTTTTCACTAATTAGGGGTGGGGCGTGCTTTAAGCATAGGCCCCTCTTTTCCGATCCTTTCGTACTAGGAAAAGTAGCGTCACAGATAGAAACTGACCTGGATTGCTCCGGTCTGAACTCAGATCACGTAGGACTTTAATCGTTGAACAAACGAACCCTTAATAGCGGCTGCACCATTAGGATGTCCTGATCCAACATCGAGGTCGTAAACCCCCTCGTAGATATGGACTCTGGGAGGGGATTGCGCTGTTATCCCTTGGGTAACTTGGTCCGTTGGTCGACTTTATAGTCGGATCATTTTTGGTCAGATGTTCTGCGGCCTAGAGATGTGTCTCTTGGCTTTAGGGAAGGGGGTTTGGCCCGGCCCACTTGGAGGCTTGTTTGTCCTCCATGGTCGCCCCAACCGAAGGTAAAGTCTTATCGCCACTAAGTTCTTGCTCTTTGTGAAGTCGTTTAACGTGGTTAAGTTTGTACCTTAAGCTCCAAAGGGTCTTCTCGTCTTGTGTATTTATACCCGCTTCTGCACGGATAGATCAATTTCACTGACCGGAGGGGGGAGACAGTTAAGCCCTCGTCTAGCCATTCATACAGGTCTCCATTTAAGAGACAAGTGATTGCGCTACCTTTGCACGGTCAAAATACCGCGGCCGTTGAACCCATAGTCACTGGGCAGGCTGGACCTCCTATACTCAATATAGTTGCAGGAGGCGATGTTTTTGGTAAACAGGCGAGGCTTGTGTTTGCCGAGTTCCTTTCCCCTCTTTTAGTCTTTCCTTTAAATATGGCACGCCAGTGTGGGGTTAACGATACATTAGTGTGAGGTCTTCTTGAATTTTCTGTTGTTCACACTGCCCTCTTAGGTTGGGCTCGTTAATTTCCAGTGGTTTGTCCGATCTGGTTTACACTTGTGCTGGGAGAGGATCATATCCTCCTGTTACTCATTCTAGCATAATCTCTTCCATGTAGGCATGGGTTGGCCTAGTATAATTAGGGGATTAAGATTTTTTATCAGTATAATAAACTTCTTTCTGTCCGAGCTTTAACGCTTTCTGCTTAGGTGGCTGCTTTCAAGCCCACTAGAACAGTATATCTTATATATTATGATCTTTATCCTCCTGTTAAGGTTGTATCCTTTATTAAAGGGGCTGTACCCCCTTCAACTAACTCTCACATATTTCCCTAATTATCTTAATAATATCTTCTTTGATCTGGGGTGCGTGAGGCTGAACTTCTATCCACTTCCTAGGCAACCAGCTATCACCAGGTTCGGTAGGCTTTTCACTTCTACCCGGAGCTCTTCCCACTCTTTTGCCACAGAGACGGGTTAGCCCTAAATTAACATAGGCTGTCTCGGGGTAGCTCACCTGGTTTCGGGGTTTCAAACTAAAGGGCTCTTCGCTTGAGGGTGCTGGCTAAATCATGATGCAAAAGGTACAAGGTTTAGTCTTTGTTTTTCGGCGCTTATATGAGCTGTTTCATCTCTCTTTCAGCTTTCCCTTGCGGTACTTTTTCTATCGCTTTGTGTTGAACCTTTTCTGTCTCCCGTACTCAGGTAAAAAAATGGTTTAGTTTGTATTGTTGGGTTATGTTTTGTTAAGAACATTGTTAAATTATATAAATAATAAAGCTAGCTGGTTGGCTCAGGGTGATCCAACTTGCATGGATGTCTTCTCGGTGTAAGTGAGATGCTTAACTAACTCAGCCACGCCCTGAATTTAATCCAAGTGCACCTTCCGGTACACTTACCATGTTACGACTTGCCTCCCCTTGTCAGCGCGTTGATATTAGGTATTTTTATTGCATTCGACAGGAGAGGGTGACGGGCGGTGTGTACGCGCCTCAGAGCCGGGTTCAAAAGGACACTCTGCTTCCTTTTTACTACTAAATCCTCCTTCAAGCACTATTTCATGTTGCATATTCGTAATATTCTATTATAGAAAATGTAGCCCATTTCTTCCCGCTCCGTGCGCTACACCTCGACCTGACGTTCTGGGCTGTGCCCATTCTGCTTACTTTTATTACCTTCACAGGGTAAGCTGACGACGGCGGTATATAGGCTGGGGTGGCTAGAAGTGGTGAGGTTTAACGGGGGTTATCGGTTCTAGAACAGGCTCCTCTAGGGGGGTCTGAGGCACCGTCAGGTCCTTTGGGTTTCAAGCCAAGCGCTCGTAGTACCCGGGCGGACGTCTAGCTGTAGTAGGACGTCTAGGTTTATAACTGAGCATAGTGGGGTATCTAATCCCAGTTTGTTTCTCAGCTTTCGTGGCGTCAGGTGGACTCTTTTAAAGCTACTTTCGTATGTTGGACTTCGGACACCCAGAAGCGTATGACAGCCAAAGGGCCATTCGGCTTTATTATACTACACCCCCTAACCACCCTTTACGCCGTCAATCATCAACTAGGGCCTCTCGTTTAACCGCGGTGGCTGGCACGAGTTTTACCGGCCCTCTTAGCTCTGACTGAGTCAAGTTTTCACTTATGGCTCAATATCTATCACTGCTGAATTCCCTTGGGGGTGTGGCTTGGCCAGGCGTCTTGGGCAAAAAATTTGTGCCTGATACCCGCTCCTCGTCCCCGGGCAGGGGATTAAGGGCATACTCACAGGGTCGCGGAGACTTGCATGTGTAAGTTGAGTTAGAGCTGATAATAAGGTCGGGACCATGCCTTTGTGCATGCGGAGCTTCTCAGGGCCCATCTTAACATCTTCAGTGTTATGCTTTGCATTAAGCTACGCTAGC